GAAGATCCATCCAATTTGGTTATATCATGGACTCGAAAAACGGATCTGAATGTGACTGAAATGCACGATCTTCACAGGTATCACTTTTCACGATACCTAAAAGATGGAATAGCGATTTTCGAAGCATTTCCTATAAGAGAATGGTTTCCATTACTTTGAGAAATGGATTCTATATCAAACTATAGCTATTGCATTAAAGAAGAAAAGAAACTAATAGAAGTCGAAGACGCGGAATGGTAGTGAATAGAGAGAAAGATTCTTCTGATTTTCTTGTTCCTGAAAATATTCTATCTATCTCCTAGACGCCGTAGAGAATTGAGAATTTTCATGTCTTTCAATTCTCGTACTCGTAATTGGAAAGTTACGGAAGGAGATCCATCATTTTGCAATGAAAACAACATAAAAAACTCTGGACAATTTCGAAATCAGGCCAAGCGTCTTAATACATATGCAAAAAAATTCATTATTGGCCCACCATTGATTAGAAGATTTAGCTTGTATGAATCGCTATTGGTTTGATACGAATAATGGCAGTCGTTTCAGTATGTTAAGGATACAGATGTATCCACAATTCATTTAGAGTTACTTAATAGCCTATTTCTTATACCATATCTCTATCCCGTGAAATTCTCGAGCCGAAAGATGGATGCATATGCTGTGTTTCATTTTGCTAAACGATATCAATTAAATGGTGTATCAATTCCATAAATTGGATATAGCAATAAATAAATCAGCAAAATTCTTTTATTTTAGATAGAAGAAATGTTTCTTCTATCTAAAATAAAAGAATGTACCCTTCTATCCAAATCCAATTTGCATCGATAAAATAAATCCAAATTCCAGTAGTAGATGAATAATTGCAAATTTTTGTGTGTACGAGATTAGAATAACTTCAAAATAACTGACATAATTTTTTATTTTTCCTGATCAGAAAAATACATGAAAAAGAAAGGAGGTAGAAAAATTTTTGGATTTATGGTTAAAGAAGAAAAAGAAGAAAACAGGGGTTCTGTTGAATTTCAAGTATTCAGTTTCACCAATAAGATACGGAGACTTGCTTCACATTTGGAATTACACAAAAAAGATTTTTCATCGGAAAGAGGTCTACGAAGACTTTTGGGAAAACGTCAACGTTTGCTAGCTTATTTGGCAAAGAAAAATAGAGTACGTTATAAGAAATTAATCAGTCAGTTGGATATTCGGGAGAAGTAATTTAATCGTTCGAATTTTTTTCTTATTTTATTAGTAGTCTTATAGTAGTCTTAGATTTTGCATTTTGATGAGCCTCGTTTTGAGGAATTCATGGAATAATCCATTTTCATGGAATAATGAATTAAGGAAGAAAGGATATGAGTCTACCGCTTACAAGAAAAGATCTCATGATAGTCAATATGGGCCCTCACCACCCATCAATGCATGGTGTTCTTCGACTGATCGTTACTCTCGATGGTGAAGATGTTATTGATTGTGAACCCATATTAGGCTATTTACACAGAGGAATGGAAAAAATCGCGGAAAACCGAACTATTATACAATACTTACCTTATGTAACACGGTGGGATTATTTAGCTACTATGTTTACAGAAGCAATAACGGTAAATGCACCAGAATTCTTGGAGAATATTCAAATACCCCAAAGAGCCAGCTATATTAGGGTAATTATGTTAGAGTTGAGCCGTATAGCTTCTCACTTGTTATGGCTTGGGCCTTTTATGGCAGATCTCGGCGCACAGACTCCTTTTTTCTATATTTTTAGAGAGAGAGAATTGATATACGATCTATTTGAAGCTGCTACAGGTATGCGAATGATGCATAATTACTTTCGCATCGGAGGAGTAGCCGCCGATCTACCTTATGGATGGATCGATAAATGTTTAGATTTCTGTGATTATTTTTTACGAGGAGTTGTTGAATATCAACAACTTATTACACAGAATCCCATTTTTTTAGAACGAGTTGAAGGAGTCGGTTTTATTAGCGGAGAAGAAGCAGTAAATTGGGGCTTATCGGGACCAATGTTACGAGCTTCTGGAATACAATGGGATCTTCGTAAAGTTGATCCTTATGAGTCTTACAACCAATTTGATTGGAAAATCCAATGGCAAAAAGAAGGGGATTCATTAGCTCGCTATTTAGTACGAATGGGTGAAATGAGGGAATCCATCAAAATTATTCAACAGGCTGTAGAGAAAATTCCTGGAGGTCCTTATGAGAATTTAGAAGTCCGACGCTTTAAGAAAGCAAAGAATTCCGAATGGAATGATTTTGAATATCGATTTCTTGGTAAAAAACCTTCGCCCAATTTTGAATTGTCAAAGCAAGAGCTTTATGTAAGAGTGGAAGCTCCAAAAGGTGAATTAGGAATTTATCTGGTAGGAGATGATAGTCTTTTCCCCTGGAGATGGAAAATCCGTCCACCCGGTTTTATTAATTTGCAAATTCTTCCTCAACTAGTTAAAAAAATGAAATTGGCTGATATCATGACGATATTAGGTAGTATAGATATCATTATGGGAGAAGTTGATCGTTGAAATGATAATAGATAGGGTAGAGGTAGAAACTATCAATTCTTTTTCGAAATCGGAATTATTAAAAGAAGTCTATGGACTGATATGGATTCTACCTATTTTGACCCTCCTACTGGGAATCACAATAGAAGTACTGGTAATTGTGTGGTTAGAAAGAGAAATATCCGCATCGATACAACAACGTATTGGTCCTGAATATGCTGGCCCCCTGGGACTCCTTCAAGCTATAGCCGATGGAACTAAGCTACTTTTTAAGGAGGATATCCTGCCATCCCGAGGAGATATTCCTTTATTTAGCATTGGACCCTCTATAGCAGTCATATCAATTTTATTAAGTTTTTTAGTTATCCCTTTGGGATATCGTTTTGTTTTAGCCGATCTTAGTATTGGTGTTTTTTTATGGATTGCCATTTCAAGTATTGCTCCTATTGGTCTTCTTATGGCAGGATATAGCTCAAATAATAAATATTCTTTTTTAGGCGGTCTACGAGCTGCTGCTCAATCTATTAGTTATGAAATACCATTAACTTTTTGTGTGCTAGCAATATCTCTACGTGTGATTCGTTAAAATAGGATCTTTTTCCTCTAAAATCCATTGAATATTTATCTTCCTTTTCTTATTCTATATTCGGGTTGGTAAGTTAAACTAGATAGCTATATGAGTGAAACAAAACAGCTTATTAATTTGTAGTAAAAAGAAAAAATCTCATTTCCTACGTACAAGAAAAAAGTTGAAGTAAACATAAGCAGTGTAAACTCTTTACCCCAAGGTTGAGATTTTTTGATTAGTCATCATATCTTGAAGCGGGCAAGAATAAAGGATTCGCAATATGGAATTCCATTACTAGAATATTCCTAGTTATTACTATAACTTATAATCATAAGAGGAATCCATCAAAAGAAAAGTTAGTGAGGGGTTAGGAACACTAAAGTACATAAAGGATTAGTAATGAGGGAATCTAAGGCATTAGAGATTTTTCCTCATAAAAGGAATCATAATAAGGACTTGAAATTGGTGGAAATGATCAAGTAGTACTTTCTTCGGATTCCGATCCAGAGTATGTTCCCATTCACTTGTTAAGGAAATGACTATCAAGAACGAATTAACCCTTTATTCCTTTTTTCTTTTTAAGTACCCCTCCCGGGGGAAAGAAGAATAGGACAAAAGATATGGAATGCAATACAAAAAAAGGATCTTTATTTATTCTTTCCTTCCTCTATTCATATTCATACAGAATTCCTCATGAACTAATGCCCAATTCTTTTCATTTATTAATTGCTATAACGAGTGTTTTATTCCAAGATTAAGTTATTGCTGAACAAAGAAAAATTCTCATTATATTATAAAGGACGAGATCAATTCGGAAGCGCTTTTTCTTATTCTAGCAGACGGAATTCCTTTGGTCTAATTTAGGACTTTCCAATCGATTTTATCTTACCTAATTCTATCTATGCCCAGGGGGATAATACCGAAACGAAACAACCCTTTCCTTTTTTCTGATCATAGAGAAGCCGTATGAAGCTAAGGTTTCATGTACGGTTTTGGAATAGCGGTGGGAACTGTGATGTTATCATCGACTATGATTATCTAACAGTTCAAGTACAGTTGATATAGTTGAAGCACAGTCAAAATATGGTTTTTTTGGATGGAATCTTTGGCGTCAGCCTATAGGTTTTCTGGTTTTTCTAATTTCTTCTTTGGCAGAATGTGAAAGATTACCCTTTGATTTACCAGAAGCAGAGGAAGAATTAGTAGCAGGTTATCAAACCGAATATTCCGGTATCAAATATGGTTTATTTTATCTTGTTTCTTACCTAAATTTATTAGTTTCCTCTTTATTTGTAACAATTCTCTACTTAGGCGGGTGGAATTTCTCTATTCCCTATATATCCTTTTTTGAATTTTTCCAAATGAATAAAATGGTTGGAATTTTGGAAATGACAATGGGTATCTTTATTACATTAACTAAAGCTTATTTATTTCTCTTCATTTCTATCACAATAAGATGGACTTTACCCAGGATGAGAATGGATCAGTTATTAAATCTTGGATGGAAATTTCTTTTACCTATTTCCCTGGGCAATCTCTTATTAACAACTTCTTCCCAACTTGTTTCACTATAAATAAGATAATACAATAATAGTAAGAATATTTTCAACACAAAAATACAAAAATTCTCTCAAACAAGAGAAAGAAACATATCTTTTTCATAGATATTTAGAATATGTTCCCTATGGTAACTGGGTTCATGAGTTATGGTCAACAAACAATACGCGCTGCAAGGTACATTGGTCAAAGTTTCATAATTACCTTATCCCACACAAATCGTTTACCTATAACGATTCACTACCCTTATGAAAAATCGATTACATCGGAGCGTTTCCGGGGGCGAATCCACTTTGAATTTGATAAATGTATTGCTTGTGAAGTATGTGTTCGCGTATGCCCGATAGATCTACCCCTTGTGGATTGGAGATTTGAAAAGGGTATTAAAAGGAAACAATTGCTTAATTATAGTATTGATTTTGGAGTTTGTATATTTTGTGGTAATTGTGTTGAGTACTGTCCGACAAGCTGTTTATCAATGACTGAAGAATATGAACTTTCTACTTATGATCGTCATGAATTGAATTACAATCAAATTGCTTTGAGTCGGTTACCAATCTCCATAATGGGAGATTACACAATTCAAACAATTAGGAATTCGACTCAAAGTAAAATAGACGAAGAAAAATCTTTGAATTCAAGAACGATTACTAATTACTAGGATTTTTCTAACAAAAAAGAAAAATCCAATAGTTCTTATAGTTCTTTACTAACTATAAATAGTTCTTTACTAACTATAAAGAAAAACGAATAACTACTGCTTATTGCAAATTATTCCTGATTTAAAATGAGAGTAGATTTTCGTGATGTGATTTCTAACTATACAACTTATATACAAAAAAATATCCTAATCCCTTTTTCCTTCCTTGAATCTTTTAGTTTTAGTTAGTTCATGAAAAATTTTATACTATTAATTTCTTCTTATCCATAATGGATTTACCTGGACCAATACATGAGATTCTTGTGCTATTTGGGGAATTTGTTCTTCTACTAGGGGGCATAGGAGTAGTATTACTTACCAACCCAATTTATTCTGCCTTTTCGCTGGGATTAGTTCTTGTTTGTATATCCTTATTCTATATTTTATTGAATTCCTACTTTGTAGCTGTCGCACAACTTCTTATTTATGTGGGAGCCATAAATGTCTTGATCATATTTGCCGTAATGTTCGTAAATGGCTCAGAATGGTCTAAAAATAAGAATTATTGGACTATTGGAGATGGGTTCACTTCACTCGTTTGTATAACTATTCTTTTTTCACTAATGACTACTATCCCAGATACGTCATGGTATGGAATTCTTTGGACTACAAGATCAAACCAAATAGTAGAACAGGGTCTCATAAATAACGTTCAACAAATTGGGATTCATTTAGCAACTGATTTTTATCTTCCGTTTGAACTCATTTCCATAATTCTTCTAGTTTCTTTAATAGGTGCAATTACTATGGCTCGGCAATAAGAAATACTTAGAATGAGTCAAAATTCTTAGAATTTCAAATCTAAAATAAGTAACTAAAAAAAAATAACTAAAGAATCACAATTTTGATTTAGTAAAACCCATCTACTGCCAACAAATACCTTCTTTTCCCTTTTGTTGTGTAATTGTTCTATTCTAATTAATTGAATCGGTTCAATTCTTGTCCTCATATTGAAATGAATCGAGATTGATAAGGAGTTAGTTAATGATGTTTGAGCATGTACTTTTTTTGAGTGTCTATTTATTTTCGATTGGTATCTATGGATTGATCACAAGCCGAAACATGGTTAGAGCTCTAATATGTCTTGAACTTATACTGAATTCAATTAATCTAAATCTCGTAACATTTTCTGATCTATTTGATAGTCGCCAATTAAAAGGAGACATTTTCGCAATTTTTGTTATAGCCCTTGCGGCTGCTGAAGCAGCTATTGGACTATCCATTCTTTCTTCCATCCATCGTAACAGGAAATCCACTCGTATCAATCAATCTAATTTTTTGAATAATTAGACTTTTGAATAATTAGACATAGAATCCTCTAAAGAAATAAACAAAGGCGCACATATAATGATAATATCAAATTCAAATATTAAGATGAATAGAAATCGAATACTATTTTCTTATTATTTTATTATTTTAGAATATCTATTTTTTGAGTAGGTTATTGCATAGTATTCTTTTTTACTTATTGAATTTTTGCAATTCATTGATATTGCAATTTGAATATTGCAATAATTTATATTGAAAAGACGATAGGCAATTTATTGGCTAGTTCGAATTCGTATGTACAATTCGTATAATTATGATTGTTGAAGCCCAAAATTCAAGTCTCTTGGCTCTTTTCACGCTTTCTCACAAACGGATTAAGAAATATATTGCATTATTTATTTGTTGAAGTTTGGATAAACCATTGCTTCGTCTGGTGTCTACAATACATATGACTCATATAGTACTAATTTCATTTTTACCAGATCGAAAATTTTTATGTTGAAAAGGAAAATTTGTAGATCCAATGTCACATTCCGTAAAAATTTATGATACATGTATAGGATGCACTCAATGTGTACGAGCTTGTCCAACAGATGTATTAGAAATGATACCCTGGGATGGGTGTAAAGCCAAGCAAATTGCTTCTGCGCCGAGAACCGAAGATTGTGTGGGTTGTAAGAGATGCGAATCTGCTTGCCCAACAGATTTTTTAAGTGTCCGCGTTTATTTAGGGCCTGAAACAACCCGCAGTATGGCTCTATCTTATTGATACGTTACAAAAAACTCCACTTGAATCGTCTGATTCCTCTTTACCGAAGAAGCCTGTGCTCGAAATAAGCGAGCACGGGCTTTTCTGGTCAAAACGTATCTTGTCTTTATCACTTTATCATGAGTTATTTTCCTTGGTTAACAATACTTGTTGTTTTGCCGATATTTGCAGGTTTATTAATTTTCTTTTTACCTCATAGGGGAAACAAAATCGTTAGGTGGTATACTATATCTATTTGTTTATTAGAATTCCTTCTAATGACTTATGCATTCTGTTATCATTTCCAATTGGAGGATCCCTTAATCCAATTAAAGGAGGATTCTAAATGGATAGATGTCTTTGATTTCCACTGGAGATTGGGAATCGATGGACTTTCATTAGGATCCATTTTATTGACAGGATTTATCACTACTTTAGCTACTTTAGCAGCTTGGCCGGTTACCCGGAATTCGCGATTATTCTATTTCCTGATGCTAGCAATGTATAGTGGTCAAATAGGATTATTTTCTTCGCGAGACCTTTTACTTTTTTTTATCATGTGGGAGTTAGAATTAATTCCTGTTTACTTACTTTTATCCATGTGGGGGGGAAAGAGGCGTCTGTATTCAGCTACAAAGTTTATTTTGTATACTGCAGGCGGTTCCATTTTTTTCTTAATCGGAGTTCTAGGTATGGGCTTATATGGTTCCAACGAACCAAGATTAGATTTGGAAAGATTAATTAATCGATCATACCCTGCAACATTGGAAATACTATTTTATTTGGGCTTCCTTATTGCTTATGCTGTCAAATTGCCGATTATACCCCTACATACGTGGTTACCAGATACCCATGGGGAAGCGCATTACAGTACATGTATGCTTTTAGCGGGAATCCTATTAAAGATGGGAGCATACGGATTGATTCGGATCAATATGGAATTGTTACCTCATGCTCATTATCTATTTTCCCCCTGGTTGGTAATAATAGGAGCGATGCAAATAATCTATGCAGCTTCAACTTCTCTTGGTCAACGAAATTTAAAAAAAAGAATAGCCTATTCTTCCGTATCTCACATGGGTTTCATAATTATAGGAATTGGTTCCATAACCAACATTGGACTCAATGGAGCTATTTTACAAATACTATCCCATGGATTTATTGGTGCTACACTTTTTTTCTTGGCGGGAACGGCTTGTGATAGAATGCGTCTTGTTTATCTCGAAGAACTGGGGGGGATATCTATCCCAATGCCGAAAATTTTTACCATGTTTAGTAGCTTTTCAATGGCTTCTCTTGCCTTACCAGGAATGAGCGGTTTTGTTGCAGAATTAGTAGTATTTTTTGGACTAATTACTAGTCCAAAATTTCTGTTAATGCCAAAGATGCTAATTACTTTTGTAATGGCAATTGGAATGATATTAACTCCTATTTATTTATTATCTATGTTACGCCAGATGTTCTATGGATACAAGCTATTTCATGTTCCAAACGCAAATTTTGTGGATTCTGGACCGCGAGAACTCTTTCTTTTAATCTGTATCTTTTTACCAGTAATAGGAATTGGTATTTATCCAGATTTTGTTCTCTCCCTATCCGTTGACAGGGTAGAGGCTCTCTTATCCAATTATTATCCTAAATAGGATTTTCTTTTTTTTTTAATTAGTCCGCTCTATACTCTATATTCCATAGTGGAAAAACCAAATAATTCAGAAAAAAGTAAAAAAGTCTAAGTCTAATTAGATCTATCTCGAATTTTTGAGAACCCTTTGAGAAGGCGTTCAAGGGGTTCTCAAATCAAACAAAAATGTAAAAACTTTCATTTCATGAAGGTTTTATGTTATGTAATCATTTAGATGGTAATGTAAATGAACCATAACTATGTAAACCTATTCCTAATAGATTGATACCAAAATAGCAGATCCAAATTATAAGAAATCCTATTGAAGCTACAAGTGCGGAATTCGTACCCTTCCAATTTGGATTTGTTCTACTATGTAAATAAATTGCGAATATGGTCCAAGTAATAAATGCCCAAGTTTCCTTAGGATCCCAATTCCAATAGGATCCCCACGCCTCATTAGCCCATACTGCTCCACAAAGAATACCTATGGTTAAAAGGGTAAACCCTAGGCTAATGACACGATAACTCCAAGAATCCAAACGCTCAGTTAATTGATATTTGTAATAATTTGGAAATGAAGGAAAAGAGGTGTTTTTTAAAGCACTTCTTTTTGCATAGAAATATTCAATCTCACTAAACTCACTAAAGAAAAATGTTTTAAGTAAAACATTTTTTTTCTTTTTAGAAAAGAAATCCAAATTCTTTCGAAATTTAATGATTAGAAGAGCGGCGGATAATAAGGATCCGCACAAAAGAGTTGCATAGCTTAGTAACATCATACTGACATGCATCATTAACCACTGAGATTGTAGAGCGGGTACTAGTATTGTGGATTGATGCATTTCAGTTAAAAGACCTGACGTGGCAAAGCCTTGCGTTAAAATAGTACTTGGCGTAGTTATTGTGCTTAAATCACTTTTAGAGTTCTGTATCTTAGGAATCCTATGAAGAATATACAGAGCCCATGAAAGGAAGATCAATGACTCATATAAATTACTTAATGGAAAATGTCCCGAAGAAGCCCAACGAGAAACTAAGAATCCTGTTATAGATAAAAAAGTTGCTATCATTCCTTTTTCTGACGAATCACGTAATCCCCCAAGTTCACGAACTAATAAGGTTATCAAATGAATCGTAATCACAATTGAAATGGTTGAGAAAGAGATATGAGTTAGTATATGTTCTAAAGTTGCAAATAGCATAAGGAGAAGGTCCCATTACAAAATTGGAAATTTCGAATTGAATCCATTTTCTAATCTATTGTATTCTTTTTCGAGAATGCCGCCACTCGGACTCGAACCGAGATGCTTGAGCACTGCTTCCTAAGAGCAGCGTGTCTACCAATTTCACCATGGCGGCTAACTTGAAATAATAGGGAACTTAAAAGAATAATAGTTATTTTCTGGCAAATCGTCGAGATTGGGAGAGTCCATAGAATTTAGGAACATTAGAATCCTCATTAAAATAGACTTCGTTTGGTAGTATCGTTGCTGATTTTTTTAACAAAAAACTCTTGTTTTGCTTAATAGAAACAAAGCTTGAAAGAGTTGGAACTTTTTTTTTTTCTCAGTTGCAATATAGAACTAATTTTTTTTTTCTAATTAGTTTCTCATTGAAATTTTGAAAAATCTTTCAATGCAATGGCCAAAATTCAAAAAAACTTTTCTATCTATCCATGAACTTTAAATACAAAGAATTTTGGATTTTAGCAAAATTTCTAGAATGAAAGCCTTTATGCTCTTGTTAATACGATTTACCAAGCCTAAACCAATTTATTTGTGAATTTTGGATAAGATAGGTAGAAGTTGTAAGTCCTATTGCAAGAATACTCTACTTTTCATAATAGAATCCTTTTAGTATGAGGATTCTATTATGAAAAGTTCGTTGATAGGAAAAGAATACTTAGGACACAGTATAGCAAAAACTTTTGTTCTATATATCAGAGGGGTTAGTTCTAAGAATATTGTACCGAGGAATTCGACACATAAAAGTACATTAATTAATCCGAATTATTCATATTAAATAATTGGAATTTCTTTGGGATAGCTCAATTCAGATTATTCCAAAACCAGATTATTTGTTTGTTTGTTGCCCAGAAAAACCCTTTGGTTTTGGATGCTCGCTGCCGCTGGAAAATGATCTTGATTTTGCTAAAGAATAAGATTGTACTATGGAAAAATAAGTCTTTTTCTTCCAAAGATTTTTACGAATACGCTTTTTTGACATCGAAGTACGTTTTTTTGGAACTGCCATTTTAAAAGGAGATTACTTTTTTCTAGTTGTATGTGAAAGACATCTATTGCCGCAAATCAATCCTTCTTTCTGCTTTTTCTTAGTATTTATACTTAGATACTGAACTGAAATTCTGAATTCTTTTTTACTTCATTTTCTCTAATGCGGATAAGACAAGAATTTTTTAACATATTTTTCATATATATTTTGGATTTTTTTTTAATAATATAGAATATATACAAAGGTTTTCTATTTAAATCAATTTATATATCAAGTATACTCCATATTTTATATATCAAGTATACTCCATATATAGATATAAGGTACGGGGGTCTATCCCCCATATAAGATGGGGGGATAAAAGGAGGGGAAAATTCAAATAGTTAATTAAGTTCAGAATGGTATTCCATAATGGAATTCCAATCAAAACAAAAAAAATAGTTAGTCTCTTAAACAAGACATTCTAAAACTTAGGTAATTCTAGTCATTATGAAGTAAGGAATATTCGATAATTTCCTATAAACATAGGTTTTCATTGAAATTCAATCAATCAGTTACGAAACATGAGAGTTGCTTCATCTTCATTTTAATTTTAATAGAAAGAAATACAAAAATGAATAAAAAAATGAATAGAAAGTAAAATGATTCAATCCTTTTTTATATTTTAATAAATATCCTTCTTTAGATAATAACTAGGTAACAAAGTTATTTGATTAACTTTTTGAATTTAACCAAGTAAACCCATTCTTAATTTTGGATTATTTCAATGAGAGAAATTTGGAAAAATTAAGAATTCCAGTATTTTGTCTTATTCTTTTTTTTTTTTTTTTTAATTCTTTCAGAAAGAGATAAGAATTGGTTTGGTGAATCGGAAACAATTTTATTTTATAGAAAAATTGAAGTAAAAATTTCAATTTCTTTTCTTATGGAACATACATATCAATATGCATGGGTAATCCCTCTTCTCCCACTTCCAGTTATTATGTCAATGGGGTTTGGACTTATTCTTATTCCGACAGCAACAAAAAATCTTCGTCGCATATGGGCTTTTCCTAGTGTTTTACTCTTAAGTATAGCTATGGTATTCTCAGTTCATCTATCTATTCAACAAATAAATGGAAGTTCTATCTATCAATATCTATGGTCTTGGACCGTCAATAATGATTTTTCCTTAGAATTTGGATACTTGATCGACCCGCTTACTTCTATTATGTTAATACTAATTACTACTGTAGGAATCCTTGTTCTTATTTATAGTGACGATTATATGTCTCACGATGAAGGATATTTGAGATTTTTTGTTTATATAAGTTTTTTTAATACTTCCATGTTGGGATTGGTTACTAGTTCCAATTTGATACAAATTTATTTTTTTTGGGAACTTGTGGGAATGTGTTCCTATTTATTGATAGGCTTTTGGTTTACACGGCCAATTGCAGCGAGTGCTTGTCAAAAAGCTTTTGTAACTAATCGTGTAGGGGATTTTGGTCTGTTATTAGGAATTTTAGGTTTTTTTTGGATAACAGGTAGTTTAGAGTTTCGGGATTTGTTCAAAATAGCTAATAACTGGATTCCTAATAGTGGGATTAATTCCTTACTTACTACTTTGTGTGCTTTTTTATTATTCCTTGGTGCAGTTGCGAAATCTGCACAATTCCCTCTTCACGTATGGTTACCCGATGCTATGGAAGGACCCACTCCCATTTCGGCTCTTATACACGCAGCAACTATGGTTGCTGCGGGGATTTTTCTTCTAGCTCGACTTCTTCCTCTTTTCATATCCCTACCTTTAATAATGAGTTTCATTTCTTTAGTAGGTACAATAACACTCTTCTTAGGGGCTACTTTAGCTCTTGCTCAGAGAGATATTAAAAGAAGCTTAGCCTATTCTACAATGTCTCAATTGGGTTATATGATGTTAGCTCTAGGTATAGGTTCTTATCAAGCTGCTTTATTCCATTTGATCACTCATGCTTATTCGAAAGCTTTATTGTTCTTGGGATCCGGATCTGTTATTCATTCAATGGAACCTCTTGTTGGATATTCACCAGATAAAAGTCAGAATATGGTTCTTATGGGTGGTTTAAGAAAATACGTTCCAATTACAAGAAGTACTTTTTTATGGGGTACGCTTTCTCTTTGTGGTATTCCACCTCTTGCTTGCTTCTGGTCCAAAGATGAAATCCTTAGCAATAGTTGGTTGTATTCACCCTTTTTTGGAATAATAGCCTCTTTTACTGCAGGATTAACTGCGTTTTATATGTTTCGAATATATTTACTTACTTTTGATGGGTACCTGCGTGTTCATTTTCAAAATTACAGTAGCACTAAAGAGGGTTCGTTGTATTCAATATCCTTATGGGGAAAAAGGATACCCAAAGGAGTGAATAGAGATTTCATTTTATCAACAACGAAGAGTGGAGTCTCTTTTTTTTCACAAAATATATCCAAAATTCATGGTAATACAAGAAATAGGATAGGGTCCTTTAGTACTTCCTTTGGGGCTAAAAACACTTTTGTCTATCCTCATGAAACGGGAAATACTATGTTATTCCCTCTTTTTATATTACTGCTTTTTACTTTGTTCATTGGATCCATAGGAATCCATTTTGATAATGGAGTAATGGATAAAGGAATAGCGGAGTTAACCATATTATCAAAGTGGTTAACTCCCTCAATAAACTTTTTCCAGGAAAGTTCTAATTCTTCCATAAATTCATATGAATTTATCACTAATGCAATTTCTTCTGTAAGTTTAGCTATGTTTGGTCTATTCATAGCATATATCTTCTATGGATCTGCTTATTCCTTTTTTCAGAATTTAGATTTAATAAATTTCCTTGTAAAAGAAAGTCCGAAAAAGTCTTTTTTGGATCAAGTAAAAAAAAAGATATACAGTTGGTCATATAATCGTGGTTATATAGATATTTTCTATACTAGGGTCTTTACCTTGGGTATAAGAGGATTAACCGAACTAACGCAGTTTTTCGATAAGGGTGTCATTGATGGAATTACCAATGGGGTAGGTCTTACTGGTTTTTGTATAGGAGAAGAAATTAAATATGTAGGGGGAGGACGAATATCGTCTTATTTATTCTTTTTTTTATGTTATGTATCCGTGTTCTTATTCTTTTTTCTTTCTTAACTTAAGGAATTCCCCCGTCTCCTGCCTAAAGAGCCCCCTTATTCCCCTTCCTATCTCCTTCTACCATCTCTCCCCCTTTTCTACTATCTCTCTCTCTTTTTATCTCCCTCCTCTCTCTCTTTTTATCTCCCTCCTCTCTCTCTTTTTATCTCCCTCCTTGCGTTGTATAATAGTTCGGTTTTCCGCGATTTTTTCCATTCCTCTGTGTAAATAGCCTAATATGGGTTCACAATCAATAACATCTTCACCATCGAGAGTAACGATCAGTCGAAGAACACCATGCATTGATGGGTGGTGAGGGCCCATATTGACTATCATGAGATCTTTTCTTGTAAGCGGTAGACTCATATCCTTTCTTCCTTAATTCATTATTCCATGAAAATGGATTATTCCATGAATTCCTCAAAACGAGGCTCATCAAAATGCAAAATCTAAGACTACTATAAGACTACTAATAAAATAAGAAAAAAATTCGAACGATTAAATTACTTCTCCCGAATATCCAACTGACTGATTAATTTCTTATAACGTACTCTATTTTTCTTTGCCAAATAAGCTAGCAAACGTTGACGTTTTCCCAAAAGTCTTCGTAGACCTCTTTCCGATGAAAAATCTTTTTTGTGTAATTCCAAATGTGAAGCAAGTCT